ATTTAAGAACTCAAAAAAAGAATTCCATTTCCAAAATGCAATGAACGGACTAGAATCCGCAGTAGCCTCTAAGCTCCGATAGTAATAGTATGGTCGAACGATTCAAAAATGAATCGTTCGACCATACTATCCATTTTTATTATTGTAATCTAGAAAGATACAAACTGAATCGAGATCAATCTACAATATGTATATGGATCTTCATAAATGTTAATATCAATTAAATATATGGAATGTACACAGTATCTCAATTCTATTTCTTTGCTTCATCTATTTGTTTCCTTTATCTATTTGATTTTTGTTGATTCCAATCAATCTGAAATAATCGCGAGGCTACTCTTATTATTTTCGAATTTATAGAAAATTAAAAAGGAATCTTTTTTTTAGCATTTCAAAGAAGTAATTGATTGCGCGGTTTACAGATAATCCAAGGAGTTCTATGGTAACTTCTTCGGATTTCGAAATTCGAAAAGGGTTATTCTATCGATTTTGAATCCTTCAGCCATGATAGCAAACGCGTCAATAAAGCACAGCAGAAATAAAAGCCAATACAATTTCGGAATGAAGATATTTTTATTAATTCAATTTTTTAATTCGAAATTGAATTAAATTAATGAATTCAATATATTAAATAATTAATAAAGATTATTTATGCTTTGCAAAACGATCTATAAAAAAGTGATACAATTTGATTCCCCAACTCAATTCGTAGTATCTCTAGAGCCCACTCCTTCCCCATATTACGAGTGAAAGGGAAAATGTAAAGACTACCATTAACGCAGCCCAAGCGAGACTTACTATATCCATGTGAATTATGTCCCCTATCTCTCTGAATATGAAGGAATTATTCCATTAGTGTTTATTAATAATAGTGGAATCACTGGTGCAGAGTCAAAAGGGGATTCTGACCCAACACCCTTGATGAAAGACTCCAATAAATATGAAAAATTAAACTGCAGTTACGCTTTTCTTTTGAAGTATCAAAGGGAATGCTACTAATATATATATGTAGGAATACTGATACCTATTCTTTATTTTTCTTGTCCTTCATTATCATTAAGTAAAAGAAAAAAGCCAATTATCCATCCAATCTAATTCAAGACCCGGCCAGTAGACACGACATTAGTAATGGAAAAAATCGGTAACTCTTTATTTGATATGATAGCCCTTCCACTACTACAATCTTTCCTTGAATCCTAAATACAACGAGTTACGGCACTTTAATTTAAAGAAGGGAACCCCCAGCTGTTTCCAATCAAGAAAGTCTCAAGACTACGCGTGTTTTGCTGGGAAAAATTCGGCGAGTTATAACAGCAAAGGAGAATAAAGAATAAGGGATTTCGAGTCTTGTCTTTTGTTAATCAGGCGACACCCAGATTTGAACTGGGGAAAAAGGATTTGCAGTCCCCCACCTTACCGCTCGGCCATGCCGCCAAAACGATACCAATTCGATGAAAATATTCCCCTTTATTTGTTATTTGTTTTTTTTGGGGGGGCCGGCTCCTTCCCTTCAATTAATTTTATAGTATCTCAAAACACCCAATATCTAAATACCTCTCTTTTCTATTAAAAAACCAAATGGGAATTTTTTTCAGTTACAAAAGCAAAAATTCAGAACAAATTGGAACCATTAACTATATGACTGTAAATTCATGACCCACTCTTGGATTTACATCTCAAATTGTCTTTCCGTAATGATAAATGATATAAGAAAATCCAAATTGATATATAACTAATCAGTCTTGATTTTTTATTGAAAAAAAAAACCTTCTCAACTCAATTTCAATTATAATGTCAATTATTAGTATATGTAAACCCCAAACATAAGTTGTGTTCCACAGTTAGCTTATGGGGTATATTATTTGTGTATGATGCCTGTTTATAGGGAATTGGCGCACACTTGTCGTACTGCAATTTTGATTGATTAGATTGAAGAGAAAATAGAAATTTTGATAGAGTACGACATGTGCTGTCCCGAGTAGAAGTATGCAATAAAGGAGAGCGATGTATGGATAGATAGCTATAGCAGCGCGGGTTTAATAAATACAAGCCTTCTTATGCACTTCAATCGTATTCTAAAAATAAAAATTCTACGAAAAAAAGAAAAAGGAGTTCTCCGCAAATCATTTTTGGAACAATGGAATTCACGAAAGAGTTAAGTACTCAAAAAATTAACTTTCTATTGTTATATTGTTTCTGATTATTATGTCTTTATCTCCGTGAATGGATCAAATCCCGAATCCATTTATTTTTCTGATATCCAATCGGATTGGAATATGTAATATCATAATAATGGTATAAAGTGAATTTTCTATTCTAGACAAAATAAAAAAACTCCATAATTCTAAGTGGAATTTATCAATCCCTTTCCGTTTGGATCTGTCTCTTAGAAATTCCAATTTAACTAAGTCTAAAATTAAGTCTAAAATCATCTTTTTTCCTCCGTTCATACGTATTTCATACATTCCATATATATGGAGTTGGGTAAAATTTCATGTGA